AAACGATGGAATCGACCTTTGCGATATATAAAAAATGACCGGGTTGAAAATGCTATAAAAAATGAAATGTCACAATATTTTTTTTATACATGTCAAAGTGATGGAAAAGAAAAAATATCTTTTACGTATCCACCCAGTTTAGCAACTTTCGGGGAAATGATACAAAAAAAAATATATTTTTTCACACCAGAAAAATGGTTTTCTGATGAATTGTATACTGATTGGAGTTTTATCAATGAACTAAAAAGAAGAAATTTGAGTAAGGAGTTTACAAAAAGAGTCGAATCTTTAGATAAGGAATCTTTTGATCTGGGCATACTTGAAAAAAGGACTCGATTCTCTAATAATGAAACTAAAAGAGAATACTTGCCTAAACTATATGATCCTTTCTTGCATGGACCCTACCGCGGAAGAATCAAAAAATGGGGTTCTCCTTTAAGCATAAATCAAACTTATAAAAAAAAAAACACGGATCCATTTTGGATAAATAAGATTCATGCTCTACTTCTTACTACTGATTATCACGAACTTGAACAGACACTAGATACACTCAATATAAAATCAGTAGGAACAGAAAAAGAACTCTCTTTATTGACAGAAGATGAACAGGGAAATATCGATTCCGAGGATCGAGTAAAAATTTTGAAATTTTTATTCAATATAGTTATAACTAATCCGAACAATCAAACAATTAGAAAAAAATCTATTGGAATAAAAGAAATAAGTAAAAAAGTTCCTCGATGGTCATACAAATTAATCGACGATTTAGAACAACAGGAGGGAGAAAACGAGGAAAATGTAACAGCAGAGCATGAAATTCGTTCAAGAAAATCCAAGCGCGTCGTGATTTTTACTAATAACCAGGCAAACGCCGATACTTATACTAATACCAAGGATGCTAATGATCCTGATCAAACAGACGAAGTGGCTTTGATACGCTATTCGCAACAATCGGATTTTCGGCGCGACATAATAAAGGGTTCCATGCGTGCCCAAAGGCGTAAAACAATGACTTGGGAGCTGTTTCAAGCAAATGTACATTCCCCCCTTTTTTTGGACAGAGTAGACAAACCACTCTTTTTTTCTTTTGATATTTCTGGACCGCTGAAACGAATATCTCGAAATTGGATATGTAAAAACAAAGAATCAAAAATTTCTGATTATACAGAAAAAAAGATCGAGAAAAAAGACGAGGCCAAAAGAGAAAAATACAAAAGAGAAGAGAAAATGAGGATAGAAATAGCAGAAGCTTGGGATAGTCTTTTACTTGCTCAAGTAATAAGGGGCTCCGTGTTAATAACCCAATCAATTCTTAGAAAATATATTATATTACCTTCACTGATAATAGTTAAAAACATTGCCCGTATGTTATTATTTCAATTTCCTGAGTGGTCTGAGGATTTAACGGATTGGAATCGAGAAATGCATGTTAAATGCACTTATAATGGTGTTCAATTATCCGAAACAGAATTTCCAAAAAACTGGTTAACAGACGGTATTCAGATAAAGATCCTATTTCCTTTTTGCTTGAAACCTTGGCACAGATTTAAACTACAACCCTCTCATAAAGATCCAATGAAAAAAAAGAAAGGTCAAAAGAATGATTTTTGCTTTTTAACAGTTTGGGGAATGGAAACTGAACTACCTTTCGGCTCTCCTCGAAAAAGGCGTTCGTTTTTTAAGCCTATTTTTAAAGAACTAAAAAAAAAAATAAAAAAATGGAAAACGAAATGTTTTATAGCTTTAACAATTTTTAAAGAAAAAACTAAATTGTTTCGAAAAGCTTCAAAAGAAACAAAAAAATGGATCACTCAAAGCATTCTATTTCTAAAAGGAATAATAAAAGAACTTTCAAAAATAAATCCAATTCCATTTTTTGGGTTGAGAGAACCATATGAATTGGGCGAAACTAAAAAGGATTCGATAATCAGTAATAAGATGATTCACAAATCATCCCTTCAAATTCAATCTATGGCGTGGACAAATTATTCATTAACCGAAAAAAAAATAAAAGATCTGACTAAGAGAACAAACACAATCAAAAATCAAATACAAAAAATTCTAATTATAAAAGACAAGAAAAACGAATTTATAACTCAAGAAATAAATAGTAGTTCTAACAAAATAAGTTATCAGGATAAAATATTAGAAAAAAAATTTTGGCAAATAGTAAAAAGAAGAAATATTCGATTAATCCGGAAATTCTATTTTTTTATAAAATTTTTCATTGAAAAGATATACATGGATATTCTTCTATATATCATTAATATTCCAAGAACCAATACTCAACTTTTTCTTGAATCAACAAAAAAAATGATTGAGAACTTCATTCACAATAATGAAGCAAATCAAGAAAGAATTAATAAAACAACTAAAAATACAACTCATTTTATTTCAACTATAAAAACCTCACTTTCTTCACTTTCTAATATTAGAAATAAAAATGAAAAAGCTTTTTTTGACTTATCCTCCCTCTCACAAGCATATGTATTTTACAAATTATCACAAACCCAAGTTATTAGTTTTTATAAATTCAAACCTATCCTTCAATATCATGGAACATCTCTTTTTCTTAAAAATGAAATAAAAGATTATTTTGAAGAACGGGGAGTATCTCATTCCAGATTAAGACATCATTATGGGTTAAGACAGAAAATCGTTTGGCATTCTGGAATGAATGAATGGAAAAACTGGTTAAGGAGTCGTTATCAATACGATTTAGTTCAGAATAGATGGCTAAAATTAGTACCAGGACAATGGCGAAATAGAGTCAATCAACACTATCTGGCTCAAAATAAAGATTTAACAAAATGGGATTCAGATGAAAAAGAAAGATTAATTCATTACGAAAAAAAAAATGATTTTCAAGCGAACTCATTACTAACTCAAGAATATAAACTGAATCAAGAACAAAAATATAAAAAATCAAATTTTAAAAAACACTATGGATATGATTTTTTATCATATAAATCTATTAATTATCAAGATAAGAGGGACCCGTATGCTTATGGATCACCATTCCAAGTAAATAAGAGGGAAGAGAGTTCTTATCATTACAACATGGATAAACAAAATTTTTTTGATACACTAAGGGATATCCCTATCCATAATTATCTAGGAGAAGGCGATATCCTAGATGCTATGGGGAATTTTTCGCACAGAAAGTTTTTTAATTGGAGAATTCTTCATTTTTGTCTTAGAAATAAGGTCGATATTGAGTCCTGGGTCGATACCAGTACCAAGAGTAACAAAAATATTAAGACTGTGGTTAAGAATTATCAAATAATTGATAAAATGGACCTTTTTTATTTCACAATTTATCAAGATCAAGAAAGCAACCCATCCAATAAAAAAGGAAGCCATTTTGATTGGATGGGACTGAATGAAGAAATACTAAGTCATCCTATACCGAATCTAGAACTTTGGTTCTTCCCAGAATTTGTGCTGCTATATAATGCATATAAGGTTAAACCATGGATCATACCAATAAAATTACTTCTTTTCAATTTTAATGGAAATAGGAACATTAATAAAAATATTATTGAAAATAAAAAAAGGGACTCCCTTATAGCACCAAACGAAAAACAAATTATTGGATTAGAGAATCGAAATCAAGAAGAAAAAGAACCCATAGGTGAAGGGGGTCTTGTATCAGATGCACAAAAACAAGGAAATTTTAAATCCGTTCTATCAAACCAAGAAAAAGATGTTGAAGAAGATTATGATAAATCAGACAAAAAAAAACGTAGAAAGAAAAAGCAATACAAGAGCAACACGGAAGCGGAGCTTGATTTCTTCCTAAAAAGGTATTTGCGTTTTCAATTGAGATGGGATGATTCTTTAAATCAAAGAATAATCAATAATATCAAAGTATATTGCCTCCTGCTTAGACTGATAAATCCAAACGAAATTGTTATATCCTCTATTCAACGGGGAGAAATGAATCTGGATATTTTGATGATTCAGAAGGATTTAACTCTTAGAGAATTAATGAAAAAAGGAATATTGATTATCGATCCAGTTCGTCTGTCGGTAAAAAATGATGGACAATTTATTCTATATCAAACTATAAGTATTTTGTTGGTTCATAAAAATAAACACCAAATTAATCAAAGATACCAAGAAAAAAACTATATTGATAAAAATCATTTTTATGAATTTATTGCAAGACATCAAAAAATGACTGAAAATAAAGACAAAAATCATTATGATTTGTTTGTTCCTGAAAATATTTTATCCCCTAACCACCGGCGAGAATTGCGAATTCGAATTTCTTTCAATTCAAGGGATAAAAATGGTATGCATAGAAATGCAGTATTTTTCAATAATGTAAAAAACTGTGGTCAAGTTTTGACTAAAAACAAACATCTTGATAGTGATAAAAAGAAACTAATTAAATTAAAGTTCTTTCTTTGGCCCAATTATCGATTAGAAGATTTAGCTTGTATGAATCGATATTGGTTTAATACTAATAACGGCAGTCGTTTCAGTATGATAAGGATCCGTATGTATCCGCGTCTGAAAATTCGTTAATGGTACATTTTAATGGTACATTTTCCCCTATATTATGTATGTATCGTGCCGGGTATATGAAAACAAATAGATGGTCACAAGGATTGTCTTACATTTTATTCTGATACACGATACTAATTTAATGACATACATATCAATTAGATCGACAAATGAATCAACAAAATCCTCTTATTTGAACTCTAAAATTTTCTCTTTTGTAGAAATCTCTCACTCTTTTGTATCCCTATACGAATCAAATCGAAACCCGGATTGATTAATTTTATTTGAAAAAAAAATGATAAAGTTCATAACGAACTAAAAATCATCGTGTATATCAACTGGTATTATTATTACTGATCAGTAAAATTCACATTCAAAAAAAGGGGGAAATTTTTTGGTTTTATGGTAAAAAATTCATTCATCTCAGTTATTTTTCAAGAAAAAAAAGAAGAAAACAGGGGGTCTGTTGAATTTCAAATAGTTAGTTTCACCAATAAGATACGAAGACTTACTTCACATTTGGAATTGCACAAAAAAGACTATTTATCTCAGAGAGGTCTACGTAAAATTCTAGGAAAACGTCAACGACTGCTATCTTATTTATCAAAGACAAATAAAATACGTTATAAAGAATTAATTGGTGAGTTGGATATTCGGGAATCAAAAAATCGTTAATTTGCAAATTTTGAATTAGTCGATTTATTAGATTTTCATTTTGATGTACTTGTTTTCGTTTTCAACAATTCATGTAAGAATGAATCGAGGAAAAACTTATGAATCTATCAGCTACAGAAAAAGACCTTATGATAGTCAATATGGGGCCTCACCACCCATCAATGCATGGTGTTCTTCGTCTCATCGTTACTCTAGATGGTGAAGATGTTGTTGACTGTGAACCAATATTAGGTTATTTACACAGAGGAATGGAAAAAATTGCGGAAAACCGAACAATTATACAATATTTGCCTTATGTAACGCGTTGGGATTATTTAGCCACTATGTTCACGGAAGCAATAACCGTAAATGGACCAGAACAGTTGGGGAATATTCAAGTCCCTAAAAGGGCCAGCTATATCAGAGTAATTATGTTGGAGTTGAGTCGTATAGCTTCTCATCTATTATGGCTTGGACCTTTTATGGCAGATATTGGTGCACAGACCCCCTTTTTCTATATTTTCAGAGAAAGAGAATTAGTATATGATCTATTCGAAGCTGCCACCGGTATGAGAATGATGCATAATTATTTTCGTATCGGAGGAGTGGCGGCCGATCTACCTTACGGCTGGATAGATAAATGTTTGGATTTCTGTGATTATTTTTTAACAGGAATTGTTGAATATCAAAAACTTATTACGCGAAATCCTATTTTTTTAGAACGAGTTGAAGGGATAGGCGTTATTGGTGGAGAAGAAGCAATAAATTGGGGTTTATCCGGCCCAATGCTACGAGCATCTGGAATCAAATGGGATCTTCGGAAAGTTGATCATTATGAGTGTTACGACGAATTTGATTGGGAAATCCAGTGGCAAAAAGAAGGAGATTCATTAGCTCGTTATTTAGTCCGAATCAGTGAAATGACGGAATCTATAAAAATAATTCAACAGGCCCTGGAAGGAATTCCGGGTGGTCCCTATGAGAATTTAGAAATCCGATGCTTTGATCGAGAAAGGGATCCAGAATGGAATGATTTTGAATATCGATTCATTAGTAAAAAACCTTCTCCCACATTTGAATTACCGAGACAAGAACTTTATGCGAGAATGGAAGCCCCAAAGGGAGAATTAGGAATTTTTCTGATAGGGGATCAAAGCGGTTTTCCTTGGAGATGGAAAATTCGCCCGCCGGGTTTTATCAATTTGCAAATTCTTCCTCAGTTAGTTAAAAGAATGAAATTGGCTGATATTATGACGATACTAGGTAGCATAGATATCATTATGGGAGAAGTGGATCGTTGAAATGATAATTTATACGACAGAAGTAGAAGATATCAATTCCTTTTACACATTGGAATCTTTCAAAGAGGTCTATGGGATCATATGGATGTTGGTCCCTATTTTGACTCTTGTATTGGGAATCACAATAGGTGTACTAGTAATTGTATGGTTAGAAAGAGAAATATCTGCAGGAATACAACAACGTATTGGGCCTGAATACGCCGGTCCTTTGGGCATTCTTCAAGCGCTAGCAGATGGAACAAAACTGCTTTTCAAAGAAAATATTCTTCCATCTAGAGGCAATACTCGTTTATTTAGTATTGGACCGGCTATAGCAGTCATATCAATTTTACTAAGTTTTTCAGTAATTCCTTTTAGCTCTCGCCTTATTTTAGCCGATCTCAATATCGGTATTTTTTTATGGATTGCCATTTCAAGTATTGCTCCCGTTGGACTTCTTATGTCAGGATACGGATCAAATAATAAATATTCCTTTTTAGGTGGTCTGCGAGCTGCTGCTCAATCGATTAGTTATGAAATACCATTAACTCTATGTGTTTTATCAATATCTCTACGTGCGATTCGTTGAAATAGAAACTTTTATTTTACCTATTCCTTTCGTTCTAGAAAATAAGTTGAGTTGATAAACTAAATTAGATAGTTATATATGAGTGAAAGAAAGCAGCTTATAAATTCGCAGTAAATTAAACAAAAAAATAGAATCTCATTTCCTATGTACAAGAGTTAAGTGGAAGAAAACGTAAGCGGAAGAAGTCTTTACCCCAAGACGGGTTGATTAGTCAATCTAGCTTGAAGCGGGCTCAAAAGATCAACCGTATAGAGTTTTCGCTATCCTTTGTATGGATTCCCATACATGTATTGCTAAACAAACGGGGGATTGAACAAAAAACGAGTGGATGGTTAGGAACACCAAAATACATAAAGGATTGGTAATGGAAATTATGTAAATTATATAAAAAGAGACTTCTGGATAACATAAAAAGAATACTAATTGGGGCTTTAAATTCGTAGAAATGACTAGGCAGTACTCCCCATGATTCCGGTCCAGAGTATCCTCCTATCTGCCGATTAAAGTAATGACTATCAGGAACGAAATAATCCTTTCCTATTTTTTAGTTTAAGCCCCATTCGTGGTTTTATCAGATCCGAAAGCAGAATAGGAACGAAAAAGAAACAATAAAGAATAAAAAAGAAATCTTTTTTTTTTATTCTTTCTTTCATAGATATAGAGAGATCTAATCCGTGTCATGATTTATGAGCTAATGGAATGTTTCATTTTTTTCGTAATAGAAAACAATGGGTTGAAATATCTATTGATATTCTACAAGAAGTATTTTATTGAAGGCTTAAGTTATTACTCAACAAATAAAAATTGAAATTATGAACGGGCGAGATCAATTCAGAAGCACTTTTTTTTTATTCTTCAGAATATAGCAGACAGAATTCCATTGGTATAATTTTGGACCTTCCAATCTATTTTTTCTCTATCTATTCTACAACCATACGAAGATAAATCATACTGATTCGGTCCTAAAATTTATTTGTGACCCACGAGGAGCCGTATGAGGTGAAAATCTCATGTACGGTTTTGGACTAGCGATGTAAACAGTGATGTTATCATCGACTATAATTATCTAACAGTTCAAGTACAGTTGATATAGTTGAGGCGCAATCAAAATATGGTTTTTGGGGATGGAATTTGTGGCGTCAGCCAATAGGGTTTATCGTTTTTCTAATTTCTTCTCTAGCAGAATGTGAGAGATTACCTTTTGATTTACCAGAAGCGGAGGAAGAATTAGTAGCAGGGTATCAAACCGAATATTCAGGTATCAAATTTGGTTTATTTTACGTTGCTTCCTATCTAAATCTATTACTTTCTTCGTTATTTGTAACAGTTCTTTACTTGGGGGGTTGGAATATTTCCATTCCGTACGTATTCGTCCCTGAGCTATTTGAAATAAATAAAATAAATGGAATCATTGGAACGACAATTGGTATCTTTATTACATTAGCTAAAACTTATTTGTTTTTGTTTATTTCTATCGCAACACGATGGACTTTACCTAGGTTAAGAATGGACCAATTATTAAATCTCGGGTGGAAATTTCTTTTACCCATTTCTCTCGGTAATCTATTATTAACAACTTCTTTCCAACTTCTTTCACTGTAAAAAAAAAAGAATATGAGATTCATGACTTGGTTCAAACAAGAGAAAGAAACAAACATAAGATTATTCATAGATATTCACGATATGTTCCCTATGGTAACCGGGTTCATGAATTATGGCCAACAAACAGTCCGAGCAGCAAGGTACATTGGTCAAGGTTTCATGATTACCTTATCCCACGCAAATCGTTTACCCGTAACTATTCAATATCCTTATGAAAAATTAATCACATCAGAGCGTTTCCGCGGACGAATCCATTTTGAATTTGATAAATGCATTGCTTGTGAAGTATGTGTTCGTGTATGCCCTATAGATCTACCCGTTGTTGATTGGAAATTTGAAACGGATATTCGAAAAAAACGATTGCTTAATTACAGTATTGATTTCGGAATTTGTATATTTTGTGGTAACTGCGTTGAGTATTGTCCAACAAATTGTTTATCAATGACTGAAGAATATGAACTTTCTACTTACGACCGTCACGAATTGAATTATAATCAAATTGCTTTGGGCCGTTTACCAATGTCAGTAATTGACGATTATACAATTCGAACAATTTTGAATTCAATTCAAAGAAAAACTCAGTAAGTAAACCTCCTGTTCTATTAAAGTAAAGAGAAATTTCCCATTCATTCTTTTAAGGTTACGTTTTGGTTTAAGTTAAAAGACTGTTTGAATTAAAAAAAGAATGAGGCCTTTGGTCAATAAATAAAAATTCAATTACAAATTAACTGGTGATAAGAATTTCGGATTCCTTTTTATTGAAAATTAAAATATATTAATATATTCGTAATTATTTCGAAATATATAGTTTCAAAAAACAAAATACCCTTTTCTTTTGAACAAACAAAAAAGAATCAAAAACGAAACTGTCCAATAATTGTGCTTAGAGCAATTCACGCCTAATAGATTAGGATTTTATTCAATTAGGAACGTATCATAAAAAAAAATTCCTGGTCGGGTCAATAAGATCATGAAAAGCATTTCGATTTATTTATCTCTTATTTTACACAGAATGGATTTGCCTGGACCAATACACGATTTTCTTTTAGTTTTTCTGGGATCGGGTCTTATATTAGGAGGCCTGGGAGTGGTATTACTTACCAATCCAATTTATTCTGCCTTTTCATTGGGATTGGTTCTTGTTTGTATATCCTTATTTTATATTCTCTCAAATTCTCATTTTGTAGCTGCTGCCCAGCTCCTTATTTATGTGGGAGCCATAAATGTTTTAATCCTATTTGCTGTGATGTTCATGAATGGTTCAGAATATTATAAAGATTTTAATCGGTGGACCATTGGGAATGGCCTTACTTCGTTGGTTTGTACAAGTATTCTTGTTTCGCTAATTACTACTATATTAGATACATCATGGTACGGGATTATTTGGACTACAAGATCAAATCAAATTATAGAACAAGATTTGATAAGTAATAGTCAACAAATTGGAATTCATTTAGCAACCGATTTTTTTCTTCCATTTGAATTCATTTCAATAATTCTTTTAGTTGCTTTGATAGGTGCAATTGATGTGACTCGTCAATAATAAATCTTTCTAACTAGGAATAGCAAGCAATCAAAATTAAACCTTTTTCTGTTTTTTCTGTCTTATCGCATCCATTTTCTTTGAATTCTATTTGAATATTGCTCGTGTATAAAATAGAAATTCGTTTATTCGATATATTTCCAATAGATTCTTTTTTTTGTTATACTCTAGTCAATCAAATCTGTTGAATTATTGTTCATATTAATAATGAATCGAAATTGATAAGGAGTTGGTCAATGATGCTCGAACATATACTTGTTTTGAGTGCCTATTTATTTTCTATCGGTATTTATGGATTGATCACGAGTCGAAATATGGTTAGGGCCCTTATGTGTCTTGAACTTATACTGAATGCGGTTAATATAAATTTTGTAACATTTTCTGATTTTTTTGATAGTCGGCAATTAAAAGGAAATATTTTCTCAATTTTTGTTATAGCTATTGCAGCCGCTGAAGCAGCTATTGGATCAGCTATTGTGTCCTCGATTTATCGTAACAGAAAATCAACGCGTATCAATCAATCAACTTTGTTGAATAAGTAATATTAATAATATTAAATTATAAGATTCACCAATTTGAATTAGCATGTACAATATGTTGGAATCTACATCATGTTTTCGAAAACGTAAGAAATCAAAGTATCTTGGTCCTTTCTTATGAGTTGATCCCGAAGGAAATTGATTAGAAAATTTCTGGTAAATCGTTGATTCATCTGGTGTTTAACTATATTTATTTACAAGTTTACTAGATTGAAATTTTATGATGTTCAAAAATTTATAGATCCCATGTCACATTCAGTAAAAATTTATGATACATGTATTGGGTGTACTCAATGTGTCCGAGCCTGCCCCACCGATGTGTTAGAAATGATACCTTGGGATGGATGTAAAGCTAAGCAAATTGCTTCCGCTCCAAGAACAGAAGATTGTGTTGGTTGTAAGAGATGTGAATCCGCTTGTCCAACGGATTTCTTGAGCGTTCGAGTTTATTTATGGCATGAAACAACTCGAAGTATGGGTCTAGCTTATTGATACGGTCCAGAAAACCCTAGTTGAATACATTTTGAATCCATTTGATTTTTTTTACTGAAAAAACCCGTGCTCAAAAAGGTTTTTTTTGAGCACGGGTTTTTCTGGTCCAAGTGTATCTTGTCTTTACCACGAATTATTTTCCTTGGTTAACAATAATTGTATTTTTACCAATATCTGCAGGTTCTTTACTTTTCTTTCTTCCTCATAAAGGAAATAAGCTAATTAAGTGGTATACAATATGTATATGCATTTTCGAACTCCTTCTAACAACCTATGCATTTTGTTATCATTTCCGATTGGACGATCCATTAATCCAGCTGGCGGAAGATTATAAATGGATAAATTTTTTTGATTTTTACTGGAGATTGGGAATAGATGGACTTTCTATAGGGCCCATTTTACTGACAGGATTTATCACCACTTTAGCGACTTTGGCGGCTTGGCCAGTTACTCGAGATTCGCGATTATTTCATTTCCTGATGCTAGCAATGTACAGTGGTCAAATAGGATCATTTTCTTCTCGAGACCTTTTACTTTTTTTCATCATGTGGGAGTTCGAATTAATTCCCGTTTATCTACTTCTATCCATGTGGGGGGGAAAGAAACGTCTGTACTCGGCTACAAAATTTATTTTGTACACTGCAGGGGGTTCCGTTTTTCTATTAATAGGAGTTTTGGGTCTCGGTTTATACGGTTCTAATGAACCAACATTAAATTTTGAAACATTAGCTAATCAATCATATCCTGTCGCACTGGAAATAATATTCTATATTGGATTTCTTATTGCTTTTGCTGTCAAATCGCCGATTATACCCTTACATACGTGGTTACCGGATACCCACGGGGAGGCCCATTACAGTACTTGTATGCTTCTAGCCGGAATTTTATTAAAAATGGGAGCATATGGATTAGTTCGGATCAATATGGAATTATTACCCCATGCGCATTCCATATTTTCTCCCTGGTTGATAATAGTGGGTACAATGCAAATAATTTATGCAGCTTCAACATCTCTTGGTCAACGGAATTTAAAAAAAAGAATAGCCTATTCCTCCGTATCTCATATGGGTTTCATAATTATAGGAATTGGTTCGATAACTGATACGGGACTCAACGGAGCTATTTTACAAATAATATCTCATGGCTTTATCGGTGCTGCACTTTTTTTCTTGGCAGGAACGAGTTATGATAGAATGCGTCTTGTTTATCTCGACGAAATGGGCGGAATGGCCGTTTCGATTCCCAAAATATTTACGATGTTCAGTATCTTATCCATGGCTTCTCTTGCATTACCGGGCATGAGTGGTTTTGTTGCAGAATTGATAGTCTTTTTTGGAATAATTACCAGCCAAAAATATTTTTTAATGCCAAAAATACTAATTACTTTCGTAATGGCAATTGGAATGATATTAACTCCTATTTATTCATTATCTATGTCACGTCAAATGTTCTATGGATACAAGCTATTTAATGCTCCAAGTTCTTATTTTTTTGATTCTGGACCACGAGAGTTATTTGTTTCGATCTCTATCTTTCTACCAGTAATAGGTATTGGTATTTATCCGGATTTCGTCCTCTCATTATCAGGTGAGAAGGTCGAAACTATTCTATATAATTATTTTTATAGATAGTTTTCATGAATAAAAACAAAAAGGAATCCTATGGTTTTTCAAATTGGTCGTTGTACAATGAAAAAGAAAAAAAAGAAGTCTTTTTTCTTCTCTTAAGTTTAAGTTAAGTAAAAAAGGTAAAAGCATTAAATTGAATTTTAATCAGACATCTTTGGCTTTTGTTAGAACCTTTTGAATCAAGTAGTGGAGCGATTCAAAAGGTTCTTGACAGCTTACAATAAGTTTTCTTATATATAATATATACGCCGTCCTGTGTTAGTTTTTGTTAGGCCTAGCCTCTTTATTCAATTCAATTAGATGTTAATTTAATGTAAATGAACCATAACTATGTAAACCTATTCCTAATAGATTGACCCCAAAATAGCATATCCAAATTATAAGAAATCCCATAGAAGCCACAAGTGCGGAATTTACACCTTCCAAATTTGTATTTGTTCGGGTATGGAAATAAATCGCGAATACGGTCCAAGTAATAAACGCCCAAGTTTCCTTTGGGTCCCAATTCCAATATGATCCCCACGCCTCATTAGCCCATACGGCTCCCGAAAGAATTCCTATGGTTAAAAAGATAAACCCGAGACTAATAATACGATAACTCCAACGATCCAATTGTTGAGTCAATTGATATCTGTAATAATTTTTAGAAGAAAGAAAATAAGTGTTTAGTAAAACATTGCTTCTTTCATTCATGTATTGGATTTTCCCAAACGAAAATGAAAAATTATTGTTTTCACCAATAATCTTTATGGCCTTTCGAAATGTAATGACTAGAAGAGCTACTGATAATAATGATCCACATAAAAGAGCTGCATAGCCTAATACCATCATACTTACGTGCATCATTAACCACTGGGATTGGAGAGCAGGTGCTAATATTGCGGATTGATGCATTTTGGTTAAAAGACCCGAAGTGGCAAAGCCTTGGGTAAAAATAGCACTTGGTGCGGTTATTGCACTTAAATTATTTTTGCGCTTTTTAAAATTTAAATAGGAAACCATATGAATAAGGGAGAAACCCCATGAAAGAAAGATTAATGATTCATATAAATCACTTAATGGGAAATGTCCTGAATAAATCCAACGAGTGACTAATAATCCTGTTATACAGAAAAAGGTGACTATCATGCCCTTTTCTGATGAATCATATAGTCCTACGACTTCATCTACTAATAAGAATAAGGTTAAAAAATGAATTGTAATTACAATTGAAACGACTGAAAAAGATATATGAGTTAATATATGCTCTAAAGTTGAAAAAATCATAAAAATGATGAAAAAAGCCTGGGTTTCTAGATTTTATGGAATGGAAATCAGGAATGAAATTCATTTTCATTATAGGACTTATTCTATCTCTTTTAGAAGATACTATGCCGCCACTCGGACTCGAACCGAGATGCTCTAGCACTGCTTCCTAAGAGCAGCGTGTCTACCGATTTCACCATAGCGGCTTGCTCGAAATCATAATAACCATTTTTTAATCAATCGTCGAGATTGAAGGTGAAGGGGTCAATTCAATGTAAAATGTCAAATTTGTTAGGAAGCATTTAATTTTTATTGATAAATAACAACTCGTTGAAATAGCAATTTGAAGGTTCAAAAGGAATCTTTAGTATTTATTGTATCATTTTATTTATTTAATTATCCTTTCTATTTAATTAGGTCGTCAATAGAGATTTTTTAGTTTGTGTTTTCCTAAAAGAGAACTCCTTTATTGGAACTAAACTAACTAGTTGTAACTTCAATTCATAGATAAAATTCAACAAAACAAAAAAGGGTTCTTTATCATTTTCATTTTTTAATGATTCATTTCTCATTCTTTTGTATGATTTTTATGAATCTATAAAAAAATGCTTATTAATTGACTAAAGAAATGAATGAAAAAATATGATTTTTAGAGATCACAATTTCAGCACCACACCCAACGATTTCACAAGATTTATGTAATTTTTGTATTAATCGTTAGCATTTTGCGTTTGTTTTAAGGATTTATCAAACCAACTAGGTATTGGGTTGTACCCGTTACGTTATATAAAAAGCGTTTCGATTCCTGTCATAATTGTACCATACTTCAAAAAAGTATTTCGAATTTCGAATTCTAAAAATATGTCTTGATTTATTTTCTTACATTTTCTTATACAAACATAGGATTTCTTTAGAT